TGACTGCCTCCATTATGTTGTTGCTAGCAAATACCGCTGTTTTTAGTTTGGGATCTTCCAACTCATTCCCGCAGTAGATCCGGACCGATTTTTTTCTGATCCTTCGAGAAAAAGATTCATTCTCCTCATAAAAAAGAGGAGGTAGAACCAATAAAGATTTCTTTTTCGATTCATCTTTGGAGTTGAATACCTCATTCAAGAATCTTTTTTGATCCAACCCGTAGGAATCAATAGAAAAGGCAAATCCCCTATGATACACCAGATCTGGCTCGGTTATTGATAGAGTGAATAGATCCGCCATTTCTGGGAATCTCTCTTCTGATTCAAAAAAATCGTGGCGTAACGCGTATCCCCCTTTGTTCCGGTCATGGAATAGATGAAAGAAATCAAAAAATGGATTTTTGTTCAAGAATGAAATCTTATTGGAACTGTCCATATCCGGTTCATCCTTCGGAACCATATCACATCCCGGATCTGGTTCCGAAGGATGAATTGAGACGGTATCTTGTAAATACGTAATTATCTTGAATATATCAACCATTTCTTTCTTTTCCGCTCGCCTGGAAGGGACAAAAGAAACATCTTGTTTTTTCTTCAACAATTTAGGATCTCTAGTGGACCTCTCAGTAGGATTCGAACCCAGATGAAGTTCTGACCATCTGTCAGAGAAAAAAGAACGAATTGATCTTGTAGGATTCCCAAGAAATTCTTCGATTTCTTCCGGAAGCAGATGATTATTCATCCGCTTCTCAGGTTCCGTTAATAGCCAGGACATGGAGGAAGATCCAAAAAGGCATTTCGGGAATCGATCTGATTCTATCTCTGTTCGTTCCGTTTGAAGAAAGGAAGGATCCCAAAGAATCGATCTCTCTTTTAGTTGCTGAATCTCTGTTTGATCGATCAATGTGTGATATTCTGAATTCTCATTTCTAACGGAATCGAAATGATCTCTGGATTGATCAGAAGAAGATCCTTTCCATTGGCTAGAATCCGTTACTTGAACGAAAATAGATCTTGTGGAATCATATTGAATATTTGACAATACATTCCATACCTTGCTAAAAAACCGATCCTTGTTTACCAACCACACATTGTCTAACCAAATCCAATTCTCTCTCGAGACGTTCCTCAAAAAATCCGATTCGTGCTGATTCTTCCCCCAACTAACGAAGAGATCTTGGCGGAATTGCCACATATGAAATTGAGCACAATTTTGCAAAGAAATACCCCACTTGTTTCTCGAGAAGAGATGGGAAACATGCTCAATATCATTGGATTGCATAGTTGCCCCAGCTCCTTGTTGTTTGAAGAAACTCTCCCCCTGAATTGGTCTTTTTTCACGAAAAGCAGACATGAGATAACAAATCAAGTCTTTCCCTAAGATTTCGAATAGCTGTCCCGAATTCAAGTTGATTATGTTTCGTTTCTTCCTCGGAGAAAGACGATCAAACAATTCCCAATCATGGTCCTTGCGGATCGGATCATCCGTATAGGATAAAAAAAGAAACTCCAGATATTTGCTATCTTTCTCTTTGAATGAGATCTCAATTCCAGCTACGGTTTCATTAGATATCTGACAACTAGAATCCCTCTTTTTTCCGATCCGGTTCCTCCACCACCGCGAACCCCGGTTAGATTCAGGCATGATACGCTTTTTCTTTCTTGGGAGAACCCAAGTACTCTCTTGCGGATCCATGAAACAACTCTCAGAAATCTTTTTCCTTTTTGGAAGATACAGGAGCGAAACAATCAACCTATTTCTATTGGAAGACCAAAAAGATTCTTCCAATGTCTCCTTTCTGGGTCCAATGGAATTCATAGGTATAGGAAGAAGCCCCATCAAATAGAGATCTTTTCTTTCAACCATCTCTCGATTGTTAATACGAGATATAAGGACCACTACTACAAGCAGTACTACACCTTTGATCGTGAAATATCGATTGCTTGTTGCACCCTGTGAATCACGTGAAAGTAGGATACTCCAAATTCGGGGGTCAAAGAGTTTCATAAAACGTTCTTGGTGGAAAAAAATGTGAGTGAAAGATCCCACTGAATCGAATTTGATCCATGAATCTAAGAAATAGTGAGAATTCTTGATCTCTCTCAATTCGAATATCCAGGATTTGAATTGATGTCGTTTCATTGATTCCTCCTAAAGATTTCATTTCAATTGGAATTTGGTTATTCACGATGTACGATGATCCCTGTTAAGCATCCATGGCTGAATGGTTAAAGCGCCCAACTCATAATTGGCAAATTCGTAGGTTCAATTCCTGCTGGATGCACGCCAATGGGAACATTCAATAAGTCTATTGGAATTGGCTCTGTATCAATGGAATCTCATCATCCATACATAGCGAATTGGTATGGTATATTCATACCATAACATATGAACAGTAAGAACTAGAATTCTTATCGATACTGGAACTCATAGGGAAGAAAATGGATTTATGGATGGAATCAAATATGCAGTATTTACAGAAAAAAGTATTCGGTTATT